TACCTATAGGAAACCCATATTTGATCCAATCAAATTGATTTTATCATTTCTGTATCGGCAATTCAATATAGAAAGATATATATGGGGTATATATCTTTCTCTTCCTGCCCATTTCCCCACGCAAGGGGGGATACTTGAAGGGTCGATTCTTTTTTTTTTCTTAACTTACCCCTTACGAATGAAAGCCGAGGAATGTCTGATTAGTTATAACTAATCAATCAAATTTGAAAGAAATCTAGAATTCAAAATATATAGGATAGAAAATATAGAAGTCTAAAAAAAAGAATTTCAAATGCCATGTGAATTCAAAATCAAAAATAAAAAAAGAAAATTTGACTAGACTCTCTAAAAATATTTAAGATTGACTATCGAATAGAATAATATTCGAATTGTATTCGAATTAAGAATTGTGATAAAGAAATCAAAATTCTATATCGCTATATAAATCGTTATGTTCTATAATATCCAATATTTATTGGGAATTATATATTTCTAGAGACACTATACTATAGTGTATTGAATTCCTATGCATAGAAAATGTTTGTTCTGTGGGCCCGCTTAGCTCAGAGGTTAGAGCATCGCATTTGTAATGCGATGGTCATCGGTTCGATTCCGATAGCCGGCTTTTTTCTCTTTTTCATTTTTTTATTCAAGAAAAACGGATAATCTTCCTTTGGAATTTGAAATCAAAGAATATTGAAAAAGTGTCTTCCCCTCTTTCCAAAAATCCATGATTTTATTAAGTTATAGATTAAGTTATAGGTTAACTTATAGTGAACTCCCAACTGTGTCAGGAAAAGGATCTTTTATATATATACTAATATATAATAATTATATAATAATGGAAAGTTTGGATATTTATCCAATTTATCTCATTCTTCTTTTCTTTATAGTACAAGTACACTACTTCTTTAAAAAAAAAAAAAAGAATGAAATGAATTCTAAATTAAGAATAAGGAGTCTTTATGTCGCGGTACCGAGGACCTCGTTTCAAAAAAATACGCCGCCTGGGGGCTTTACCAGGACTAACTAATAAAAGGCCTAAAGCCGGAAGTGATCTTAGAAACCAATCCCGTTCCGGGAAAAAATCTCAATATCGTATTCGACTAGAAGAAAAACAAAAATTGCGCTTTCATTATGGTCTTACAGAACGACAATTACTTAAATACGTTCGTATCGCCGGAAAAGCAAGGGGGTCAACAGGTCAAGTTTTACTACAATTACTTGAAATGCGTTTGGATAACATCCTTTTTCGATTGGGTATGGCTTCGACTATTCCCGCAGCCCGCCAATTAGTTAACCATAGACATATTTTACTGAATGGGCGTATAGTAGATATACCAAGTTATCGCTGCAAACCCCGAGATATTATTACGGCGAAGGATGAACAAAAATCCAGAACTCTGATTCAAAATTCTCTCAACTCCTCTCCTCAGGCAGAAGTGCCAAACTATTTGACCCTTTACCCATTCCAATATAAAGGAGTAGTCAATCAAATAATAGAGAGTAAATGGATCGGTTTGAAAATAAACGAATTGCTAGTCGTAGAATATTATTCTCGTCAGACTTAAACCTAAACTAAAATAAGGTTCGGGCAATTTTCTTCCCTTTCGTCAAATTAAATTAACCTTAAGGTTAAGCAAGAAAAATACGGGTTTGATCCCGATTTTATCCCATTTATGTACACAGCCCGCGGGGCTATTTTCATATTATTTCCAGTATTCTTCCTAGTCATGGCAATTCGGAATAGAGAATCTATATCAATGAAAGGTCTAACTGGTGGAATAAAGGTCTCCATTGCTATTTGATCCGGTGTTTTTAATAAAAAAATCAAATGGGTCTATTAAGTGAAGGTACGGAAAGAGAGGGATTCGAACCCTCGGTAAACAAAAGCCTACATAGCAGTTCCAATGCTACGCCTTGAACCACTCGGCCATCTCTCCTACACAATTCTCTTACATAATGATTATGAACCAAAAACCGAGTGAATAGTGAGTTCTTCATATTCCATTGGATAGATACGCCCAATCCATTTTAACTATATACTATATAGTCATTAATAGTCATTAATATGACTATTACAAATAAAAATAGAAAATTTTTCATCAAAGTAAAGAAAGAGCCTTCTTTTCAGGCTCCAGGATAAAGAAACAGTTGTTTTCTTACGAATTTTTTTTGAATTAATTAAATTAAAAGAGGGATTCGTGTTTGCAAAAATGACTCCTACTATTTCGAATCGATTAAATCGATGAATTAGAACGAATCAACTGATTGATAGGTCTAGATTTTTTAGACTAGGGTTAATCGAGACTTTTATATCATAATTATCTATATAGACTACGATTCCATAACTTACAAATTCTAAAATTTCTTTGCGGTTTTAGAGTTCTCAACACCAAATCCCTTCCCCTACTTACCCCTCTATTCTAGATTCATAAAACATTTTGTATAGTGGATTGTAGACCTGCTATGTACATAACATCAAAAAGGGGTGGTTATTCTATTTTCATAATAGAATTATTATTTGATCTTTTTCTTCTTTGTATCATAATTCAATCAAAATTTATCGAGTTACTCGAATCTGTAACTTCAATGAAATTGGAATAGTTCCACTCGTTGGTATACTACTACATCAAATTAGGTTGAAACTATTTCTTATTGATTCCTGGCAAAAAGAAACAATTGGAATAGAAGGCCCATAATCTTTTTTTTTTCAATCAACCCGTTTTTATGTTATTTCGTACTGTATAAGTCTTTTCTTTGTGGGATCATTTTCTCACGAGAAGGGAATGAGAAGAATTATAAAATGGATTGCTAGCTATGCCTAGATCGCGGATAAATGGAAATTTTATCGATAAGACCTTTTCAATTGTAGCCAATATCTTATTGCAAATAATTCCGACAACCTCAGGAGAAAAGGAGGCATTTACCTATTACAGAGATGGTGTGATTTGATTCTTTTTTTTTTCATATCTCTCGGTCTTACGAGAAAGACACACGATCCGGGAAAATTTTTGAAATAAATCTACGCCTGTTGAAGGTGAAGTTTGAAAATAGAACAATTCCTTCTGTCGTGTATCCTCGATTAATGCAACCTCAGATGCTATGTTTCAATTTTTGATTCTAGTATTGAGCGAAAGGTTACACCTAGAGGTTCTGTATTATGGGGCAATCCTACTCCACTAGTACCAATGGACAGCATAAGGGAAGAAGCACTACACCTAGTAATCAACAACACGAAAACCTTGTTCGAAATTACCCCTTTCCTTATTGGGCCCGGGACTAAAAGAATGGTTGAGACAACAAATATCCATCTCGTTCGTACTTTGGATACCAATATAACCATCGAAGGTTGTTGAAGTGACTAATTCCTGGAAATTAGGAAGCGTTGAAAACAAAGAAATTGTTCGAGTTCTCATTTCTATCTAGTCCCAACACGCTTGATGTTAAGAACAGCTCTCTTGCAGAAAGGTTGGCTAGAGATTTCTTGTAAAAACACTAGCCCTGCTCAGTCCATAATGAGAATATTTTCATCTTTTTTTGATTTCATGTATTATTCTCCTTATGCACATAAGGGAGGAGCCGTATGAGATGAAAATCTCGCGTACGGTTCTGGAACGGAGATTCTTTTAATTGAATGGCGACCGTAACGGATGTCAGCTCAATCCGAAGGAAATTATGCAGAAGCTTTACAGAATTATTATGAAGCTATGCGACTAGAAATCGATCCCTATGATCGGAGTTATATACTCTATAATATAGGTCTTATTTATACAAGTAATGGAGAACATACGAAAGCTTTGGAATATTATTTTCGAGCACTAGAACGAAATCCATTCTTACCACAAGCTTTTAATAATATGGCCGTGATCTGTCATTACGTGCGACTATCTTCACTATAGAAGTAAAAAAAACAAAAAAGGCTTTCTACATATGCATCGTCTAAAACAACGATTTTTATCAGCTGTAGCAAAGAAAGAAACTTCATAAAAGTTGAAATATGAAGAAATATATATACCTAGCTACTTTTTCTATGGATAAAAAAAAGAATCGAATTGGTAGAGGAAGCACCGTAAAGATCAATTAGCAAGGTTTGGGGCCGCTACAATAATAACTGCGTACTTATGTCATGATGGTAGATATACTTATCTCATGATGTGAGATAAAAATTAGGAATCCACTTATGTAATAGAGTCGATCCCCTAAAGTCTTGAGCAGCGGTGTAGGATCAGATCCCAAAGATAGTAAGTCTTTTCTTTCTTAGGAGGGAAAGTCTTTTTCAAAGATTCTATATAAATTTCTATAGGAAACCAAGATAGTTACCTTTCAGAAAATTCTAAAGATAGGGGGAATTTTTTATTCTGAAGGTGGGAAAAAAGATAAAACGAAAGAAAACGGATTATTAATCCAAATTTCAGTTTAAAACTCATGTAATGAATCTCTTTGGTTAACCCGAAAAATGGGATAGATCCATGAGAAATCCCATTCTTAGATATCATAACGGGACACTAAAAGAATTGATGAGCCGTATGAGGTAGGAAACTCTCAAGTACGGTTCTAAGGAAAGGGATTAATCCACCTATTCCGCCCGGGGAGAACAGGCCATTCGCCAGGGAGATTCTGAAATTGCGGAGGCTTGGTTTGATCAAGCCGCTGAGTATTGGAAACAGGCTATAGCGCTTACTCCTGGTAATTATATTGAAGCACATAATTGGTTGAAGATCACGAGGCGTTTCGAATAAAAGAAGGCGCTATTTATTTAGTTTATTAATTCTCTTTTTTCGTTTAGTATATTATATATATATGTTTGATATAATTACTATTAATTATTAATTGTTTTTTGGCCTCATCTGTTTTGTGGAAAGAGCCAATCAAAAAATTTCATTATATCCCCTCTAAGGATTCTATTTCATCGGATATTTCGTAAGGATAAAATAAGGGATAGAGTACAAAATAGACTTCTTTTTTTTTTTTTTTCTTAAAACAAATTTCAATTAAAA